TAGTGTAGTGAATCTATATAGAATAACTTCGAGTCCTTGTTTCTTACTTGGTATTAGAGTTCGAATGAAAACCGCCCAATTGCAGGAATTTGCTATTTTGTGAGGATAAATCAAATAAGGTTTTCCTTAGAAAATTATTATTATCAATTATCAATGATATGATAAATAGATACGAATAGAGCAAGAAAAGAAGGAAATAAAAAAACAAAGTATAGAAAAGATATCCAAAATGATATAGAAATCACTATCCTACCCTTAGTTTTTATTTCCTTAATTTAATTGAATTTGTTTTGATTAGAGCCAAGTTCCTTAAAAACCTCTGCCTTTTTTAAAATATCCTGAACAGTTTCTGTAGGCTGAGCACCTTTTTCAAGGAAATAGAGAATTGCGGGAACGTTTAAATAAGTTTGATTCTTGATCGGATCATAAAAACCCACTTTCCGAAGATCTCTTCCTTCTCTTCGGGATCGAACATCAATTGCAACGATTCGATAGACGGCTCATCGGGATAGATGTAGATGAAAAAGAACCCCCCCCTAGAACCGTATAGGAAGTTTTATCCTCGTACGGCTCGAGAAAAAATGATTCGAAGTTTTGTCTATGGATAAAATTATAATAAATAGGAAAGGAATCCATATAAAATAAATTATTCTATAATTAAACTCATAGTCATAGTATAGTCTTTTTTATTTCGCTTCCTTCCTGAAAAAAAATCATTTGTACTCATAACTCAAGTTCAATAATTCAAAAATTTGAAAGATTTTTCTTTAATTTTGAATCTATTTTTTTTATTGAGTGGTCTTTAACCCACCCTTTTTGTCTCGTTTAAAATATATTTGGATTCTTTATTCGGATCCGTGAGACAATTAAAGTGGTGTTTCCTTGTTCTGGGATCCTTTATCTTTGTTTTAAATCATTGGGTTTAGACATTACTTCGGTGCTTCTTAATCCTTTCAAAATGGTAGCAACATACCCCTTTTGTGATTTCTTTCTATCAAAGAATCATACCAACGGTTGATTCGTGCGTGATACACTGTGGATTGAAAAAGGTTTAGCCGTTCCAACAATTTTTTTTTCAATTTTGCTCGAATCGGATCCTTTTGATTTCTATTATCTATATTAATTATAGAAGATATACTTACGAAGTTGTTCCAATTTATTAATTGGCATTAACCCTAGATCGTTGCCCCTGAGAAATTAATCAATACTTTCTACTCGAGCTCCATCATGAACTATTTACATTATAACCCAATAAAAAAAAGAAGAGTTATAGTAGAATAGAACAAATGACGTCGAGCCAAGAGCACCTTCATTCCTAATATAAAATGGTGGATAAGAATCCACACGGGATCGTGTCCTTCAAGTCGCACGTTGCTTTCTACCACATCGTTTTAAACGAAGTTTTACCATAACATTCCTCGAATTTGGAATCAGTATGGAATTGATTCAATTATGGAATCATGAATAGTCATTGGTTCAATCAGTACAGAGACAAAGTCATTTATATTTCTTATTTTCTACATAGATAATAATTTATTTTTATAGATAATATAATAAATATTTTTCTTCAGAAAAATTAGCAAGACCTCGGCTTTTTTTGTATGAATGGAACATTTTTATTTTTATGAACATTTTTCTAATTTTCTATAAATATATCTCGCAAAAAATATCTAATATCTATCTAAGAGAAATAGACAGAAATCAAAATAAAATATAGAAATAACATAACTAGCATCACACGAATAAGGAAATTCTATTTGACTCTGCTTCTTGAAGTGACTCAATAAGATAGACTGACCCATTTTCAACTTCCCAAAGATGGAACCTATAAGGAATGATTCCAAATTAGAAATCTTGATACTTGATATTTGAAAAAGTTTCCTACTTTCTATCTACATCATTATTTGAGTAAAGTTTTATAGTAAAGACTCCCTTTTTTTATTTTCTTATCATCATCATAAGAATAAGAAAGAGAAATCTTTGCTTTTTTTCGAATAGAATTGTCAATGAAATGATGTAAAGTAAATAAACTAAATAAGCTAAATACATTGAACAAAAAAAAGAAATCTCATTGTTAAATATTTCAATTTTACTATTTTAGGGATGCAATTTCTTTTTCACAAAAATAAAAAGACTATTGTCACTGAAATAGGATAACAATACATACCTATAGGCTAAGCACTTCCTCGTTTTATATGTATTTTCTTTTCATATTTTGTTTAACCTGAGGTTAAGTAATCTTTCTGCAACTATGCTCTATGCCCCATCTTATCTTTATCTGGGTCACAAAAGGATTTTGAACTCGATTTAGTTCAGTTTGTGTTGTGAAAAAATATAAAATAAAAGAGAAATAATATTCTATTCCAATATTAGACCTTGAAACAGAACCTTGTTGAACAAAAAAGAAGTATTAGGATACAATGGATGGATATGCTCTGGGACGGAAGGATTCGAACCTCCGAATAGCGGGACCAAAACCCGTTGCCTTACCGCTTGGCTACGCCCCATTTCCTTTTTTTATTGCACACTATAATAATAATAAAGAATAATATTGGTATTAAGTGTTCGTCAATTCCAGTCCAAATATCTAGAGAAAATCTTTATTCTTTATAGAATCTATTATAGATTCGTGTTAGGATTTTGGAATGTGTATATCTATAATAATTCAATTGGATTTATTGATCATTACATATAATTCAATTAAGATATTGTATGAAAGTATGATTTCTTCTATTCTCCTTTGAGAATTGGAGGATTTTTGATTGAGCGGAAAAAGAAGGATTTTTTTGTCTACCCTACTTTCTTCATTTTTCCTTATATCAATAACTCAATCAAAATGCAATTATCTCGACGAAAAAAATGTCTGTTATGCTTAATATCTTTAGTTTGATCTGTCTTAATTCTGCCCTTTATCCGAGTAGTCTTTTCTTCGCCAAATTGCCCGAAGCCTATGCTTTTTTGAATCCAATCGTAGATGTTATGCCAGTCATACCTCTGTTCTTTTTTCTTTTAGCCTTTGTTTGGCAAGCTGCTGTAAGTTTTCGATAAGATTTTAACACTATCCTAGAAAATTCATTATCATTATTTATTCGAGAAAAATTATAAGAATTTATGATGATAAGATCAAATAAGTCTGACAGTATGAACCTTCAATTCAAACATTGAAATTTCGAATAGCGGCGAGAAATCAGGCTCGTCCTATTTCCCAATTTTAATCCTTTTTCCGGCGAAATACCCTATTAGATTAGGGTCCCTTACAATATCTAATTGTGGGTATGAAAGTGATTTGTGGTAATCAAAGACTCTTATTACAAATTTCAACTTCATTTGAATTTCTGAACATTTTTTTTTTTCTATTTTTAGAATTCATTTCTTGGTGTCAAAATAGGATATGTGATATAAAAATGGAGGATCTATTATCTTTTCTCGTTTTTCTTTTTCAAAAAATGATCTTGGAGGTTGTGTAATGCTTACTCTCAAACTTTTCGTTTACACAGTAGTAATATTCTTTGTTTCTCTCTTCATCTTTGGATTCCTATCCAATGATCCAGGACGTAATCCTGGACGTGAAGAATAAAATAAAAATTTTGTTTTTCTTGCTTGATTTTACAATTTTCTTAAGATTTTATTTTAGCTATTCCACACATTTAACTAGTAAAAAAATAAATAAGGGGTTTGCAAAATTTTAAAGAAAAAAATAAAAAGTCATCAACGGAAACGGAAAGAGAGGGATTCGAACCCTCGGTACGAATAACTCGTACAACGGATTAGCAATCCGCCGCTTTCGTCCACTCAGCCATCTCTCCCAATCGAAAAAGATAATTACTATGTTACAGTACACATCAAGTAAGGATTAAAGAAAGTATTTCTTTCACATTCTTTATCGTTATTATATAATTAGCAATTCCATTTAGATGCTCGAAAGATCCAAATAGAAAGATAAATAAAGAAGACCTTATTGCTTTTATTTTGTTCGAAGTGCCTTTTGGGCCTGGCCCGGTCAATACCCAGCCGGGCCCTTTTTTTCTTCCAACGAATTTACTTTATTTATAGGCAACAGACTCTAAATAGCAAATTTTGTATCTGTGTAACAATTTCCGTTCTGGGGTTTACATATACTTATAATTTTTGTTATAATGGAAATTGAGAAGGATTTTTGATTCAAAAGAATCAATCAATTAAGTATGTATAAATTTGTATTTTCTTATGTCATCAGGCAAACCAAATTTTAGATTCAAATCCCAGAATCATTCACGAATTGTTAGTCAAGGAATAGTTAATGGTTCCCCTTTGTCATAAATTTTGACTTTTTTGAGTAAAAATCCACATTTTATTTTTCAAAAGTCCGTGGAAGTTTTTCGGCATTGTGTGTTTTGAGATACTATACAATCAATCGAAGGCGTAGATCAAATACAATCAAAAGGGCAATAAAAGGTTTCTTTTCTAATTTTTCTAAATTTAGAAAAAGGATTAAAAAATGGATGCAATATGCAAGTACAATAAACTAAAGTCTAGTAAAAAAAGGGGGGGAATTTTTTCTCCTATTGTGTATCGTTTTGGCGGCATGGCCGAGTGGTAAGGCGGGGGACTGCAAATCCTTTTTCCCCAGTTCAAATCCGGGTGCCGCCTCATCAACAAACGAATTGAAATTTCTTATTCTGTTGTGCTGTTTTATTCTGTTCTGGGAATTTTGTAAAAAAAAAAGATTGGAAATCTTTGAATCTAAAATTCAAATCAAAGAAAGATTCTAATGGAAAAATTAGAAATAATGGTCGAAGCAAGACTTCCCGATTCTCTTCTACTGCTAATGTAATGTCTACTGATTGGGTCTTGAATTACATTGTATAGCCGGGATAATTCAACTACTAGTTGGGGAAAGTGCTTTCTATACTGTAATCTACATATATATAGACGAATAGCAAAGCAATTGATCTATGATCTAGCAATTGATCTATGATCTATTTTGACTTTCAAGGGCACGAAAAAAAAAAGAAGGGGCCCTCGTATTTGATTAATGGATTCCATTACTAACATTCCTTTGTAATGTCATTGTGTATTTTACTTGTGTTTATTCTTTCCCGATTAGAAATCATTAGAAATCATATAGGAATTTTTGAAATGGATTTTTTTTCGTTCATCAATAGTGTTCTGCCAGAATCCTTTTTTGACTCTGGACCATTCATTCTACTATTATTAGTGAGCAATAATGGAATAATTCTATCATAGAGATAAGGGACATAATTCACATGGATATAGTAAGTCTCGCTTGGGCTGCTTTAATGGTAGTCTTTACATTTTCCCTTTCACTCGTAGTATGGGGAAGAAGTGGACTTTAGAAGCACTCCTACTTTAGTTGAGGAATGAAACTGTTTTATAGATCGTTCTGCAACGCATTTTTTATTTAAATTGAAAAATTTTCAAATAAAAATATCTTCATTTCTAAATTCCATTGGATTGGATTCTAGTGGAGAAATGTAGTCTATAAAGACTAATTATTTGAGATTCATCGGAATCGGAATAAATAGATAGATCAAAGAAATAGAATTGGGTCCTACGTCAATTCTATATATGGATAATAATAATAATAACTACATATATTGAAGATAGAAGCTAATATAGTATACCAAGTTTATTAGAAAGTCAAGTATAACTTTATATACTACTATAACACTAATAGAGAGTATGGTAAGTAAGAAATAAATTTCTTACTTACCATACTCTCGGATCTCATAGAATACCGCCGACTATAGCCCGTGGATTTCATCTAAGACGCAAAAATAGAATACTTTTCTTTTTATTTCTTCAACTATTGAGAATAATTCAGAAGTCAAGTTTCATTTAAAGTAATTAATTATTTTGACTTTCTGTTTTTACGTAAATTATAAGTAGAAAAGCAGTAGGAACTAAAATGAACAGTGCAGTAGCAATAAATGCAAGAATATTTACTTCCATAATCTCATCGTTTTTTTATTTCACAATAACTCGGGATTTAATCCCATAGAGATAATAAATTTTTCGCCTGTCAATTCAATGAATACATTAACTATTAACTATCGATGATTTTGAATCGGATCAATATCATGAATAAAAATATCTGAGCTATTAAATTAATTCGTCGTCGAGAATTGAATAGTATAACATACGAAGATCCTTTATCCATATCGAATCCAAGATTGGATTCCCGGACCAATCAAAAATTCATTTATTTATCCTTTTTTTTATGTTCTTTGTTTTCTATAACCTACCTTAGGTCTTCCTTGTAGAACCATCAACTGAAGTATCATCTAACCACCCGTCCGTTTCCATTAACTACAAAACCCCAACAAACAATACAAGCGAAGTGGAACAAGAGAGGAATTAGGTTCTAAATTTTAATGATCCAATTTTATTTGGAAGAAAAAGAAGTATGAGAAATATTAGTCGCGGGAGAAAAGATGGAATATTTTATCAACTTCACTATTTTAGTTCTTTTCATTTTAGTTTAGGGTTTGTTCTTTCTTCGATAGAATCCTGAAAAAAAAGAGGGGAAACCCCTTCGGAATTCAATTGCTCTCTGTCCCTTCTTTGACAGAAAATGGAGAGGCGAATTAATTTACTTATTGGATTAGATACGTCGGGACTGACGGGGCTCGAACCCGCAACGTCCGCCTTGACAGGGCGGTGCTCTAGCCTATTGAACTACAATCCCAGGGAAATAAGAAGAGATCTTGCAGAAAATTTGGATTCTTTTTTATTCTCTTGTATCAGGTCAGGTATTTCTTAAGGGTTCTATCAAGTAGATTGGCGAATTGTTGGGCCGAGCTGGATTTGAACCAGCGTAGACATCTTGTCAACGAATTTACAGTCCGTCCCCTTTAACCACTCGGGCATCGACCCAGCGTCTAATTTATTTTAGACGTTCCATAAGCCACTTCCTTTCGTTTCCCAGGCAGACTTTACAAATATATATCACTTGATATAAAATAGAAAGTCCCACTAAGTAGACTAATAGAAGGACTTGACAAATATAGATCACTTGATAGGAAATCCCGCTCCTATAGTCTTGTATACCCCCAGAGGGACTTGAACCCTCGTTTTCTCCGTGAAAGAGAGATGTCTTAACCACTGGACCATAGGGGCGGCCCTGTGGCCATCATAATATAATATAACTTAATATAACTCAGGCTGAGAGCCACCAAAAGGAGACACATAAAATATTCGGGGGTTTAATGGGAATCAAACTTTACCATTAAATACAACCTTGAAACTTGATTTCATTGGTCTTTTTCGTCTTTATATCTCTCAGTCACAAAGGGTTATACCTTGGATCCAAGATCTACCACTCTGCAGTAGATTCAAGGTGGTTTACCTAAATATGATTTTTTTTTGTCGCTCAAATTATATTGAGCCCTAAGTCATACTGTCAATTGACGACACGACAGGACAGCACAAGAGGGCAATAAACGAGGCGAGAACGCGCCGATATAGATTACCGCGTTCATTAATACAACATTCATAAAG